TCAAATGACCGCGTTTAAAGGAATGAATCCGCTCTTAGGAATCATGAAATCCTAGAAATGATTGCTCTGATGTATCGCATAAATTCTTTGAAATGAAAAAATCAAATAATTCTCTGTGGTGGAACAAAATATCTCTCATTTCTCCCTCGAATAAATTATTTTTTTTTATTTCCAAGGTAATCTTGTTATGTTGCCTTGGCCTTGAACGGTGCATTACTCTTTTGAATCCGGTACCAACGGGTATCATTCCCCCTAAAACAACGTTCTCTTTCAGACCTTTCAACCAATCGATACGACCCCGGAGAGCGGCTTTTGCTAAAACTCTAGCAGTTTCTTGAAAACTCGCTTCGGATATGAAACTTTGAGTATTCAGAGATGTTTTTGTTATTCCTAATAATAGAGCTCGGTAACAGATCGCTTCTTCCAAGGCACGCCCCGTTCGTTCAGCTCGCAACAATCCAATTAGTTCGCCGGGTGAAAAAACATTAGACATTCCATCTTCTGAAACCAAGACTTTTGATGTTATTTGACGCACAATAATTTCTATATGTCTATTATGGATGTGCACTCCCTGGGATCGATAAACCTTTTGGATTTTATTAACCAAAGAAATACGACTTTGCACTATAGTTAACTCAGCACCAATCAAGAATCCCCAGGGAATGCCAAGAATTCTTGTTATACGCTCGTTCCAAGCGTCAACTCTCTTTTCTAGGTTCATCGATATTGAATCAATCGAACGCACTTCTAATACCTGTTCCACTTTTGGAAGACCCTGTGTTATATCACCAGATCTCGATTTTTCATATATAAATGTGACTAATATATCTCCTTCATAAAGGATTTCTCCATAATGGCCATGAACAGTTGCCCCTGGAGTCGCCAAATAAGGGTTAGCCGATCTTATTACTACAGAATTCATTTGAACAGTTAGAACTTGACCCGATTTTAGGTGTGGTCCATTTTTCGTTTGAGCTATACATACATTTTCACAAATAAATTGCCCAAGGCTAATTATTGTAAACGTTTTTTCACAATAATTATGATGATAATTATGATGGAGAAAATGCCAATTAAAATGGAATGGATTTAAAATGATGTTACTACATAGATCGGGCTTATAAATTCTCTCGTTTTCGTCCATTAAATAATATTTAAATACTTGAAAAGTTTCCTTTAATTTGTCAAGTTGCAATTTTTTAGTTATCGAGATCTGATTATGAGTTATTAAACGGTAAAATGAATAAAAATTTGCAACTTGAAGGGCTATTCCTAAAGGGCCTAACGAATTCTTAATTGGAATTAGAGGATCTCTTTTCATTTTATTAATTCCTTCTTTTATCCCATTGTGATATTTTACATCGTTGAATGGTCCCATTTGAAAACAATTAGATGATGACAAAATTATCAAAGATCGGCATTCCTTATTTCTATTCAACAACATACGAATAGTTCCGTGATTTTGGCTAAGTGATTGTTGAATTTTTGCCTTGGAATAAATAGAATAAAATGGATTGATATTGGTCCGATCTGACTCATTATCCGAGATCAATCCTGAACCGGACGGATCATTCCTTTTTCTGATATACGAAATATGGGATTTCACTAAGTCAATTCTTAGGAAATCTCCAATCAAACCATTTGTACTTACTTCAACAAAAGAAGCGCGAGCCTCTTCGATAGAAGAACTTTTTTTGTCTTGATCCCAATTCAAGACTAAACAAGTCCGAACTAATTGAATGCTTGTGTCAGAAATTCCCCGAATTGATTTTCCATTTCCATAAAGAATATAATTGAGAACTTTAAGTTCCAGATTATCCTTTTCCTGGAGCAGATCTTGGGGGAAAAGTTTGACTAAATTTATACCGTCCGCGATTTTATATAGAATTACGGGTCGAACCAAAACAAAATACTTTTTCTTGGTAGTTGTGATCCATTGGACATAGATCCAATTTTTGAATTTTTTCGATTCCTTAGAATTTTTTTTTTTTACCGTTCCGGGTGGCATCAAGATGCCACTGTGTCGGGATATCTTATCCATCTCTCCAGGAAAATGGATATCCCCAGAAAATATTTTTAATTCATTTTTTTTTTTTTTCTTCTCCACTCGGACCAATCCGCCTACTCGACTTCTTATATTTAAAGTGATTGGTGTATCTACTCCAATGATACTATTGTTCCGTACCATTATGGAAGAAGATTCAGGTAAAATATGCACTTCCTCGGGAATGAAAAAAAATCGATCTACTTTCATTTGGTATTTTTGCTTAAATTCTTTGACTCTTCGATACTCAATTAAATCCTCTTTTTTAAAAATGGAATGAATTCCTATAGTCCTATATTTAGTAATTCCTGAACTCTGTGTTCTGTATTGAGGATCATCAAAATAAGCAAGAATACTATTTCTACGAAAAATACCATTGATAGGTATTTCAATCGAGATACCAGAAGGGGGCATTAGTTCTTTGTCTTCTTGAATCGATTGGAATGGAAATGGAAT